TCCCCTTTCTACCCGTCTCACGTCTCATATAAATAGAAGATATTTTTTCGTTATATAATATGGGATCATATGGGAGCAAATAGTAAATAGGTATGAATAGAGCAAAAAAAAAGGGAATAGTGGAGAAAATTTTACACAAAGCTAGATACAGTAACCCCCCCCCCTTTTTTTTCATTAATTTGATTTCGTTTGATTAACGCGAAGTTCCTTAAAGATCTCTGCCCTCTTTGAAATATCATGAACAGTTCCTGTAGGTTGAGCTCCCTTTTCAAGGAAATATAGAATAGCGGGAACGTTTGAATAAGTTTGATTCTTTATCGGATCGTAAAAACCCACTTTCCGAAGATCTCTTCCGTCTCTTCGGGATCGAACATCAATTGCAACGATTCGATAGATGACTCATTGGGATAGATGTAGATGAACAATGCCCCCCCTAGAAACGTATAGGAGGTTTTCTCCTCGTACGGCTCGAGAAAGAATGGATTCTATTTTATGTTTTATGTATATAGTGACAAATAGAGCCTCAAATCATTAAATCAATTAGACTCTAATTTTAGGCGTTTTTTTTTTTCGGGAAGGAAGAACAAAAAAACCATTCGTACTCATAACTCAAGTTGGATAATTATCAAAGAGTTCAAAGGAAAATCCTTAGGCATTTCATTTATTGAGCTATCTCTAACCCCCTTTGTTTGTCTCGTTTAGAATCCATTTTGATTCCTCACTCTGATTCAGTTGTTGAGACAATTGAAAATGGTGTTTCCTTGTTCGGGGATCCTTTATCGTTGCTTTGAATCATTGGGTTTAGACATTACTTCGGTGATTCTTAATCCTTTCAAAATGGCAGCAACATACCTTTTGCGATTTCTTTCTATCGAAGAATCATACGAACGGTGGATTGCCGCGTGATACACTTTTGATAGAAAAGGTTTTCCCAATTACAACAAATTTTCCTTTTGGATTTGAAACTTGTTCGAATTGGATCCTTTCTATTTCTAGAGCAAAGATATACTTACGAAGTTGTTCCAACTTATTGATTGACACTAACCCTAGATCCTTGCCCTGGTGAAATAAATCAAGATTTTCTGCTCGAGCTCCATCATGTACTATTTACAACCCAACAAAATAGGGATTCTAGTAGAACAGAACAAACTATGTCGAACCAAGAGCACCTTCAGTCCTATATAAAATGGTGGATGTAAGAATCCACAGCCGATCATGTCCTTCAAGTCGCACGTTGCTTTCTACCACATCGTTTCAAACGAAGTTTTACCATAACATTCCTCTAATTTGGAACCGGTATGGAATTGATTCAATATAGAATCATGAATAGTCATTGGCTCAATCAGTACATAGTAATCTATACTTTCTTATTTTTCTATATGGATGGGTAGGTATTTATCTAGAGAAGTCTCATCAAGAATTCAATTTAACCCCATATTTTCTCGTATGAATTAAACAATTTTAAAAAACCGGAATAAGCGAGTTCTTCTTTAATCTGCATCTTCAACGGATTGCTCAAGATGATCACTCATGAAAGATCCAATTAATTCTTTTTTGAACAACTAAACTAAAGAGGTTCTTTAATTAGATTCCCAATCCCGGAACGGAATGAGTATAAGTCATCAATTAAATAAGCTAATCCAATCACCCGTAAAAGCCGAAAGTAACTCAATAGGATAGATTCGCCAATCTCACACTTATTCGAGTACCAAGGATTCATAAGAAATCATGAAAATAGGAATCATTTAAAACGTTTCATTTGCAAAATTTCCTACTTCGACATCATTATTTGAATAAAGTTTTCTAGTAAGGATTTGAATAAAGTTTTCTAGTAAGGATAAAGACCGAATTTGATCTCTAAATCAATCAACAAGTCGTCCCAATCATAACATAATGAGTAGCTAAAAATTTTGATTTGTAGCGGATATCTCATTAATTAAAGAGATACACATTTTCTCATCATAAGAGAGAGAAATCCACTTCTCATCATAAGAGAGAGAAATCCACGTTTCTTTTCCAATGGAATCATCAATTATTTTGAAACCAGATAGATAGATCGAGAAAGAAATCCAATGTCTTTCTTTTTCGTGAAGGCGGCTTTTTTTTCGTGAGGGCAGATAGATGGGGGTGGATAGAAAAGACTTATGTAGGGTAAGGTTTAGGCCATTATTCTTTCATCTAATTGATAAAACCAGAATCGGAAGAATAGAAACTTTCCCTATCTATCAAATAGACCGAACAATTGTCACTGGTGGTAGTCGCGTATATTTGATTTAAGGGATCACAGATCCTTTTCAACAAAATGGAAATGACGCTGTCACTGAAATAGAACAATAACAATACATATAGACTGTAGGCATTGACTCTTTTTCTACGTATTTTACTTCAGGGCTAGTAATCTTTCCATAAATTCCATCCATAAACCATAAAGTCAAGTAAATGGAATGTATGAATTTCCCTCTAAGCTTAATCGCTACATTGATTTGATTTCTAATTATTCATTAGAGCCAGACGCGAAATAAAAAAAATGAGGTCCAAAGAAAATGCATCTGTTATATATTGAACTTGATTATTTGTTAATGAAATCTGAACAGACACGTATATTTAAATTGATACCTTGCATTGTCAATTAACTCCTATCTATTCCCAAATTCTATGGGGATTATGAATCATAACATAAAAAAAAGGGATCCTCTTACGGTTACGGGATGCTAGACTATCTTGTCTAGGTACAAAACCAACCAGGTCCAGATCAAGCCGTTGTTCCTATTTTCATTTTACCCCAACCCAGTCTTAGGAGCCTTAATCCCAGCCATGGAATTCAATTAGTACCAAGAACTCCCTTCTGTTTACAATTACAAATCTACAGAGAATTAGTAATTGGACTACCCTATTGACTTTAGAGATAGGGAATATAGAGGCTTTTCTTCCGCATTTCGACTCGGGATGCATCATTCAAAATGCAAATAGATATGTGACATATAGTTTCTCTAAGTAACTAACTTCTGCTGAATGGCCATCCCATTTTTTTTTTAAAGTAAACTATTGTGATCTATGTTACCGCCCCACCTGGATCACAAATGGATTCAGTTAGATCCGCGTGTAATTTGAACTTGATTCTGTTTGTCAGAAAAAAAGGATATAATTATGAGAGGAACCGTTTGAAATCAGACACATTGTATCCAACATTACACTCTTAAACAGAAGATTGTTAAAGAGAACAATCTTTAGTCTGATAGAATTGGTCTGCTCTGGGACGGAAGGATTCGAACCTCCGAGTAGCGGGACCAAAACCCGTTGCCTTACCGCTTGGCCACGCCCCATTTAGATTTCTATTCGACAATACTAAACGATAATATCGATATTGGTTGTTCGTCAATTCTAGCCCAAATATCTATGGAATAGGTTAGATTTTTGCTAGAATTTGACACGTGTAGATGTAGAATTAAACTGAATTTATTGATCATTACATAGAATTCAATTAAGATATTGTATGAAAGTATGATTCCTTCTATTCTTAGAAGAGGATTGAAGAATTTTTGATTGGGCGAATTCAAAGAAAAAAGAAAAAGAGGGATTTTTTAGTCTATCCTACTTTACTTTCTTCATTATAACTCAATCAAAATACAATTATCTCCAAGAACAAAATCTTTGTTATGCTTAATATCTTAAGTTTGATCTGGATCTGTCTTAATTCTGCTCTTCATTCGAGTAGTTTTTTCTTCGCCAAATTGCCCGAAGCTTACGCTTTTTTCAATCCAATTGTAGATGTTATGCCAGTCATACCTGTGCTCTTTTTTCTCTTAGCCCTTGTTTGGCAAGCTGCTGTAAGTTTTCGATGAGATCCTTAATACTGTCCTACAAACATTCATGATTTTTTTTATTCGATAATTCGATAAAAAAAGAAGATTATCCTAATTGATAGGATCAGATAAGTCTTACATTATGAACCCTCAATTCAAATAGTGAAATTCTTGGCTAGCCGCGATAAATCTGGATCACCTCATTTCCTCATTCTGAGCTTCTACTTTCAGTGAACAAGGGCCTTCATTATATTATTATATTTGTTTGTGGGTATGAAAGAGATTTTTGGTAATGAAGGAGTCTTATATTACAAAATACAAAACAAATGAATTTACGAAAATAACTTTCTTTTCTATAAAACCGCTTCATTTCTTGGTGTCAAAATAGGATATGTGGTATAAAAATTAAGAATCTATTCCCCTTTCCCCAAAAAATGATCTTGGAGATTGTGTAATGCTTACTCTCAAACTCTTCGTTTACACAGTAGTGATATTCTTTGTTTCTCTCTTCATCTTCGGATTCCTATCTAATGATCCAGGACGTAATCCTTTACGTGAGGAATAAAAAAAAAAAAGAAAAGTTTCTCGATTTCTTTACTTGATTTCTAAATTTTCTTATGATTTTCAATTTTAAGTTAAAGGCTCGATATTTTGTTGAATTCGAAAGAAAAATATCAAGTCATCAGAGGAAATGGAAAGAGAGGGATTCGAACCCTCGGTACGAATAACTCATACAACGGATTAGCAATCCGCCGCTTTAGTCCACTCAGCCATCTCTCCCAATTGAAAAAGGAAAATCACTATGTTACACATAAAGTATAGATTGAGAAAAGTCTTTCTTTATTATATAAATATATACAATATACAAATTTTATCAGTAATTCCAATTTTAGATAACGTAACGGCTCGAAAGGGATATCTCCAATAAAAAAAAAAATGAAAGAATACCTCTTTGATTTCGTCCGAAAGGTACTTTTATTCCCCCGGCCTGGTCAGTACCTAGCCGGGGCGTTTCTTGTTTTGGTCCAATGAATCATAGATCAAATAATTTATCTGATTTGAAAACAAAAATACTTGTTCAACAACAATAAAAGGGAATTTCTATTCCTATGATATTTCTATGTTATAGGATAGAAGTGTAATTTCTTATTATTCTTTCTTTTCCTTTTTTCCCTTTCTCGATTTATTTACTGAAAT